TTATTGATGATCATCTGTATATAAAGTAATTAATAAAGAAAAAATGTATCCTTGAATAATACCAATACCAATTTCAAAAATAAAGTAGCCTATTTGGATAATTATAACTAATGTTGAGATTAAATATGAAGAGGATAATATTGAAATGGTTAAATAATCTCCAATTAATGTTAAAATAATATGACCTGCTCTAATATTAGCTGCTAATCGAATAGATAATGTGATAGGACGAACTAAAATTCTTAATCTTTCAATTACAGGGAGAAAAGGAATTAAAAATGTTGGTGTCCCCAATGGTAATATAGAGGCTAGTCTTGAATAAGGGTTATTATTATAAGAAGAAATAATTAAAGATAATCATAAAGGTAAAGCTAACACAAAGGTTATAGCTAAATGTCTAGTAGTACTAAATACATAAGGTATTAGTCCTAATATATTGAAATTAATAATAGTAATAAATAAAGATGAAATTATTAAACTGAATCCTCCTAAGTTTATTCTGTAAGATCGTGTAATTTGAATATTAATAGCTTGTTTAGGTAAAGATATAAAGTTAAATATATTTGAAGTATTAATTCAATAGGATGAATTAATAAAGAATAGTGATCATAAAGATATTAATCAGGTTATTATATGAGCAGAAAATATAGTAGAATTATGATCATCAAAGGAAGAGAAAATATCAACTATCATATATTAAGGATTAATATTAAATCATTTTCTAGATTAAAAGTCTAGTGCTTAAAAATTCGGCCACTTAATATATGAGGTGGTCGATTTAAGTCGGTAGATTGTAAATCTATGAATAAGTATAATACTTTCTCATAAAGTAAAGTAAGCTAAAGTTTAAGCTATTGGGTTCATACCCCAAATATGAATTATTAATATTCCTTTATTAGTAAAATTAGTTTAAATTAAAATAGTAAATTGTGGTTTTACAGATATTTATAAAGATATTATTTTACTATGTTTAAGTTAATTGGAGTTGAGTTATGTTTTAGAATGATTTTATTTACTTGATTTTTAATTATAGGTATTTTAATAATTTATTTATGTTTAAATAATATTTGTTTTATTTTTAGGTGAGAATTATTTAATTGTATAAGAAGTAGAGTAAGATTTGATATTTTATTAGATTGAATAAGGTGTAGATTTAGAGGTTTAGTTTGTTTTATTTCAGGTTGTGTTATAATTTTTAGTATATCTTATATAAGGGGAGATCATTATTCTTTTCGATTTACTATTATAGTTATATTATTTGTTTTATCTATAAATTTCTTAATTTTTATTCCTAGTTTAGTATCATTATTATTAGGTTGGGATGGGTTAGGTTTAGTTTCTTTTTGTCTTGTTATCTATTATCAAAATAATAAATCTTTAGCAGCTGGGATATTAACTGTATTAATAAATCGTGTAGGAGATTGCTTTATTTTAGGTTCAATTTCGATTTTATTAATTTTAGGTCATTGAAATATATTATGTTTTTGAGATTTTATTGGGTTTGAATTAGTAAATTTTTTTATTATGGTCGCAGGAATAACTAAAAGTGCTCAGATTCCTTTTAGAAGGTGATTACCTGCTGCTATAGCTGCTCCTACTCCTGTATCTGCTTTAGTTCATTCTTCTACATTGGTTACGGCAGGGGTATATTTATTTATTCGATTTTTTAATTATTTAAGTATCTATTATTGATTTAATGTGTTTATAATTTATATTTCTATTATAACAACTGTAATATCAGGAATTTGTGCTTTATATGAATATGATATAAAGAAAATTATTGCTTTATCTACTCTTAGTCAGTTAGGGGTTATAATAATATCTTTAGGGTTAGGTATGCCTATAATGGCTTTATTTCATTTATATACTCATGCTATATTTAAAGCTTTATTGTTTATATGCGGGGGTAATATTATTCATTGTTTTAGAGGTAAACAAGATATACGTCAAATTAATAATGTTTCTAAATTATTACCTGTAACTTGTATATTTTTAAATATTTCTAATATGGCTTTATGTGGGATACCTTTTCTTGCTGGTTTTTATTCTAAAGATCTAATTATTGAAAATTTAATTGTTGGTAACATAAATTTATTTACTTTGGTATTAGGTTTATTTGGGGTATGTTTAACTGTTTTATATAGAATACGTTTTTCTATATATATTATTTGAGGTAATGAAAGTTCAGAAATTTATAATAATATTAGGGATAGAGATAAAAAAATGTTTTTTCCTATAAGAATATTAGTTATAGGTGCTTTATGAGGAGGTTGAATTTTTCAAGAATTATTTAGTTTGTTTAATATAAATATTTATATGCCTATTATTATAAAATTAATTGTTTCTTTTTTAATTATTTTTAGTTTAATTTTTTCAATTGGATTTTGGGATAAAGGGGATATTAGTGTTAAATTAGGTTTATTAAATTATGTTAATAGTAGTATATGATTTATAAGTAGATTTATTTGTAATCCTTTATTAGTTGGGTTTAAAAAAGTTACTAATAGAAGGTTGAAAAGATTAGATATAGGGTGATTTGAAATTTTAGGAGGTCAGGGAATTTTTAATTTAAACAAATTATTTTTTTTAATTTTAGAGTATTGATTGGTGTTAACTTTTAATTGTTATTTAATTATTTTTATTTTTTTTATTATTTATATTTAGAATATAAGGGTGAATAACACCTAACTATGAGCCGAAATCATATATGATTAATCATTTCTTATATATTTAATTTGGCTTTGGTTATAATATAAATTATTATTAAATTAATATATGTTAGATTTAGAATAATACGTTTTATTTATTTATTTTATTATTGATTTGTTTAATATAAATTAAATAATGAAATATTATTATTAGTATTTTACTATAATAATGAAAATGAATTACGCAGTATTTATTATTATACAATGAATGAAAGTTTGATATAATTAATGTAGAATAAAAGTGGTTAAATTAGTGCCAGCATCTGCGGTTATACTAATACTTTAAATTTATATTTATATAGTATAAAATAAAGTAATAATAGTATTAATATTTAGAATAGTTGAGGACAATAAATTGAAGGTAAAATTTAATGGTTGTTATTAATTATAATATTCTAATTATAAATTCTTTGAAAATAGGTATAAAAACTAGGATTAGATACCCTATTATTCTTTATTTTAAAAATTTTTATTACTTAAGTAGTGTGAACAATAAATTTATGAAAAGTAAAATAAGTAGTTAATTAGAATGTTTGAAACTTAAAAGGCTTGGCGGTGTTATATATCCTTCCAGAGGAGTTTGCTTATTAATTTGATAATCCTCAATTTATACTTACTTTTTTTTGAATATTTAATATATATTATCAGTTTGTATATTGCTGTCATCAGTTTATTTTGTAAAAATTTTATAAGAAACTTAATAATGTAGTAATTATTATGTCAAGTCAAAATGCAGCTAATAAAAAAGGTTTAAAGTGAACTACAATTTATAATTTTTAAATCGGATTAAATTATGTAATTAATTTATGAAGTTGGATTTGGTAGTAATATTATAATAGTGAGTTTTTATGAATTAGGTTTTATAATGCGTACATATCGCCCGTCGCTCTTGTTGGAAAATAAGATAAGTCGTAACATAGTAGATGTAGTGGAAACTGTTTCTGGAGTGTTATAAAATAGTTAATGTTTTAAAAATTATAATATTATGTAAAATTAAAATTGTTTGTTTTTATAGTATTAGAAGTATAGATTTATTGTTCATTATAGTACTGCAAAGGAAATGATAACATAAATTTTTTTATAGTAGATAAATTATTCGTACCTTTTGTATAATGGATTGATGATATATTTGGTTTTAATATAAATTAATCTCGAATTGAAAAGATTTACTTAATGTATTATTATGTTAACGTTGTATAGTTATATATTTAATATTAAGTGGTAATGATATATTTATCGATTTTCATAATAGCTAGTTTATTGGTTTAGGATATTTAAGTATCATAATATTAAAATAATTTTTATTTATTTAATATTATTTATAATATGAGGGATAAGCTTCATATTATTTATAGAATTAAATTATATTATAATTAATAATTAAAGTAGAGTTAATAACGCTTTTCTTTACAAGTAGTTTAAATTATATAGATTTTTATAATTCAAGATATTATATAATCATAAATGTTTATAAATTAATTATTAAACAAATATAATGTTAATATGAGTATTTATATAAATTATAAATTTAATTATTTTAATTGAAGATGATTAGATGTTATGTATAAAATAAAATAAAATAAAGGAATTCGGCAAATATTAATCTCGCCTGTTTATCAAAAACATGTCTCTTTGTAATTTATAAATAAAGAGTCGGGCCTGCTCGGTGATAATAATTTTTAACAGCTGCGGTATTTTAACTGTACTAAGGTAGCATAATAGTTTGCCTTATAATTTGAGGCTAGAATGAATGGTTTGACGAAGGTTAATCTGTCTCTATTTTATTTAATAGAAATTAATTTTTAAAGTGAGAAAGCTTAAATTTTTTAAAGGGACGAGAAGACCCTATTGAGCTTATAATTTTATTATTATTATTATATGTAATAATAAATGAATTTTAATTGGGGTGATTAAGGAATAAATTAGTATTAGTTAGTAACTTCCTTAAATAGATAAATAGATGTATAAATTAACCAATAATTATATTGCTTTTATTAAAGTTACCATAGGGATAACAGCGTAATTTACTTAAAGAGTTCTTATTGAAAAGTGAGATTGCGACCTCGATGTTGGATTAAAGTAACCTTAAGGTGTAGAAGCTTTAAAAGGTAAATCTGTTCGATTTTTAAAACTTTACATGATCTGAGTTCAGACCGGTGTAAGCCAGGTTGGTTTCTATCTTTTAAAAATATAAATATAGTTTCTTTTAGTACGAAAGGACCAAAGTTAACTAAATTATTAATTATAATATTAATGTATAAATAAATCTAATAAGGTTAGAATATTAAATAAAATAAAAATTTACATTAAAATAAATTCTTATAGTGTAATTATAGCACATTAGATTTTCAATTTTTTAGAACACGATTATGTGTTGAGAATAATTTTATTAGTATAAAGAAGTATATTTGTTTTCCAAACAAATGGTTTAATATAATTAAATAAAATACAAAATTTAACATAAATAATGTGTCTCACTTACATTGAGGAAATAATTAATATATAATTAGTTTTGAATAAAGTTGACAGAATAATGTGAATAATTTAGGTTTATTTTATAAGATATATTATCTTACTTTATAAAGATTTTAAGTTAAATAAACTGAAGACTTTCAAGGTCTTTTATAAATTATGTAAATTTAAATCTTGATGAATATAAGAGGAGAAATACTACTTAGGATGTTTATTTATATTGGTGGTATTATTATTTTGTTATTTCAATGAAAACATATTTTGAATATAATATTGAGATTTGAAATTATAATATTGGGTATTATTTTTTTATTTTTATTAAGATGAGGTATATTTAGAAATGACTATAGTTTAATAATAGTAATTGTTGTTTTTGGTGTATGTGAAGCTAGATTAGGATTGTCTTTATTAGTGAGTATAGTTCGTGCTCATGGGAATGATTACGTTAAATCTTTAAATTTATATAAATTATAAATTATAAGTATTATTTTTAGTTTTATTGGTTTAATTTTAATAAAGTTTATAATATGTTGAGAAATTCGTTTTTGATATATAATATTAATAAGGTTTTTTTCTTTAAAGTTTTTAAATTTAGAAGTTTGAGGTAATGTGTATATATCTTATATATTTTGTGATAATATGAGGGGTATTTTAATTAATCTTACTTTTTGAATTAGAGGTTTAATATTACTTGCAAGTAATTATTCTATTAAAATTATAAATAATAAAAAGGTTAATTTTTCTTTTGTGGTGTTGTTACTATGTATAGTGGTAATTATATATTTTGTTAGTTCTAATATTATATATTTTTATATTTTTTTTGAAATTTCTTTAATTCCAACTTTAATATTAATTATTGGTTGAGGTTATCAACCAGAGCGTTTACAAGCAGGAATATATATAATGTTATATACTATTAGAGCTTCTTTACCTTTATTAATTAGATTATTAATATTAGGTTATTTATATAAATCTTTTAATATAATATTAATTAGGTATTTAAATTGTATAATAGTTTTATATAATGTAAATATTTTTTGATTTTTAGGTATTATAATAGCTTTTTTAGTAAAATTACCTATATTTTCTGTTCATTTATGATTACCTAAAGCTCATGTAGAAGCTCCTATTGCAGGTTCTATAATTTTAGCGGGAGTACTATTAAAATTAGGGGGTTATGGGATTTTACGATTATTAATAGTATTTTTTTTAAATGATATTTTTGTTAGTAAAATTTTAATAATTACATCTTTATGAGGAGGTGTTATTACAGCAGTTATTTGTGTAGGACAAAGAGATATTAAATCATTAATTGCTTACTCTTCTGTAGGACATATAGGTGTAATATTAGCTGGTGTATTAAGTAAATTTATATGAGGATGAGAAGGGGGAATGTTAATAATAATTTCTCATGGATTTTGTTCTTCTGGTTTATTTTGTTTGGCTAATTTAATTTATGAAAAATTTAAAAGTCGTAGTTTATATCTTTATAGAGGTATACTTAATATAAATTCAATTATATGTTTATGATGATTTTTATTTTGTATTGGTAATATAGGAGCTCCTCCAAGCATTAATTTAGTAAGTGAAATTATATTATTTTGTTCTATATTTATATATAGAAATATATATTTAATTATTATTATTTTAATAGTTTTTTTAGGGGGTTTATATAATTTAATTATATTTATTAGAACACAACACGGGGGTGTAATAAATTATATAAATGGAAATTGTATCAATAATTCTAGGGAATATTTATTATTATTTTTACATTTTTACCCAATATTGTTTTTTATTTTAAATATTGGTTATTTAAGTAAATTTTTTTTATTTTAGATTTAAATAGCTTAAGTATAGAGCATAACGTTGAAGGTGTTAAGGTAGTTTAAATAACTTTTAAATAGGTTTTACTGGGAAATATGAATTTTGAAAATTTATAAGAAGTGTTCAATTCACTTAAGAACTTTACATTATAGTGTATGTGCACGTAAATTTTTGGAGTTTAAAGAAAAAGTTCAATTCTTTTTTTTGTAAGGTTTATATAGTTTATTTTAAAATATTGAATTGCAAATTCAAAGAAACAAATATTGTTTAAACTTATTAGAATGGCAGATCAGTGCATAGGATTTAAGCTTCTATTAGGAAATATAAATTTATTTCTTCTAATAATGTTAGTAGAATTAATATCTGGGGTTGTTTCTTTTATTTGTGCTCTTTTGGCTGTTGCTTTTTTTACATTGTTAGAACGTAAAGGTTTAGGTTATTTTCAATTACGTAAAGGACCTAATAAAGTAGGAATTATAGGTTTACCTCAACCTTTGGCAGATGCTATTAAATTATTTAGTAAAGAGTTAGTAAAACCTACTTTAGTTAATATTTTTCCTTTTTTAATTTGTCCTTTTATAAGATTATTTTTAGGATTAATATTATGAATTTTATATAATAATTATTTTGTTTGTAATATAGGGGGTTTAAGATTACTTTTATTTTTATGTGTGTCAAGATTAGGGGTTTATAGTGTAATAGGTGCTGGTTGATTTTCTAATTCTAAATATGCTTTATTAGGGTCGGTTCGTGCTGTGGCTCAAAGTATTTCATATGAGGTTAGTATATCTTTAATTTTGTTAAGTTGTTTAATTTTTGTAGGTAGTATAAGTTTAAGGTTATTGATAAAATATCAATATTTTATTTGAATTATATTAGTAAATTTTTTTATATTGATTATATGATTTGTTTCCTGTGTTGCTGAGACACATCGTGCTCCTTTTGATTTTGCGGAGGGGGAATCTGAATTAGTTTCTGGATTTAATATTGAATATGGAGGGGTTGGATTTGCTATTTTATTTATAGCTGAATACAGGAATATTTTGTTTATAAGTGTTTTGGTAGTTAGTTTATTTTTAGGGGGTGTTATATATATAAGATTTTATGGATTAGGTTTATGTATTTTTGTAAGTTTAGTAGCTTGGTTATTTATTTGAGTACGGGCTAGATATCCACGATATCGTTATGATTTATTAATATATTTAATTTGAAAAAGGTATTTACCAAGTGTTTTAAGAATTTTGATTTTTTTAAGATCATTTATTTATTTATTAAATTAACAGAAGATAATTTATATAAAATATTAACATTGGAAGTTAAAAATTAAGTGTTACTTATCTTTTGAATGAGTTTATTATTTATAATTTCTATAGGGTTTTCATTAAGTAGAGTAGCTATAATAGTAATTCAACCTTTAAGATTGGGTTTTATATTAATAAATATAGTTTTTATTGTAAGCATTTTATTAAGTATAATTATTTTTAGATGATATGGTTATTTATTATTTTTGGTTTATGTTGGAGGTATACTAGTAATATTTATATATGTAATTAGTTTAATTCCTAATTTTATTTTTCTTTCAGGTAAAGTTATATTTTATTTTTTTAGTATTTTTATTAGTTTTATAATAATAAATTTTTTTATAATAAAAGAAGTAATTGAAGTAAGAAATAAAAGTATTTTTATATTTAATTATGATAATATAAGATTAGGAGGAGGAGGTATCATTATAATATATAATAATTTTTTTTGTTATTTATTATTAGGATTTATTTTGTTATTTGTATTAATTAGTGTAGTAAAAATTTGTTATTATTGTGATGGACCCCTTCGTGTTTTTAAGTTTAAATAAATGCTAAGTTCATTACGTAAAAATCATCCTGTTTTAAAAATTGTTAATGGAAGTCTAATTGATTTACCTGCTCCTGTAAATTTATCTGTATGATGAAATTTTGGTTCTTTATTAGGTTTATGTTTAGTTATTCAAATTATTAGAGGTTTATTTTTGGCAATACACTATACATCTTGTGTTGAAATGGCTTTTGATTCTGTTATTCATATTATACGTGATGTTAATTATGGATGAATTCTTCGTTATATTCATGCTAATGGAGCTTCTTTCTTTTTTATTTGTTTATATTTTCATGTAGCTCGTGGTATTTATTATGGATCATATTTTATAATAGAAACTTGAAATATTGGTGTTGTTTTATTATTTTTAGTTATAGGTACAGCGTTTGTTGGTTATGTATTACCTTGAGGTCAAATATCTTTTTGGGGAGCTACAGTAATTACTAATTTAGTATCTGCTATTCCTTATGTAGGGGAAATAATTGTATATTGAATTTGGGGAGGATTTTCTGTGGATAATGCAACTCTTAGTCGATTTTTTTGTTTTCATTTTTTATTACCTTTTGTTTTAATTGGAATAGTAGGGTTACATTTTTTATTTTTACATCAAAGTGGAAGTAATAATCCTTTAGGAATTAATTCTAATTTAGATAAAATTCCTTTTCACCAATATTATAGTTATAAAGATTTATTTGGTTTTTTTATTATATTATTATTATTAATTGAAATTAGATTATTATTTCCTAATGTCTTAGGGGATTCGGAAAATTTTATTCCTGCTAATCCCTTGTTAACTCCTTTACATATTAAACCTGAGTGATATTTTTTATTTGCTTATGCTATTTTACGGTCTATTCCTAGTAAATTGGGGGGTGTTGTAAGTTTAGTAATATCTATTTGTGTATTATTTTTTTTACCTTTTCTTCATGTTAAAGGGTGTCGGGGTTGTGGTTATAATTTATTTATACAATTAAATTTTTGGTTAATAATTGGTTGTTTTTTTTTATTAACTTGAATTGGGGGTTGTCCAGTGGAGTATCCTTATGAATTTATTGGACAGGTTTTTAGAGTATTATGGTTTTTTGTTTTTTTAGTTCGTCCTTTTTTAGATTTATTATGACTTTATATTTTAGATTACTAATATTATAAAGATAAAAATCTAATTTTGGTTTACAAGACCAAGGTTTTAATTAAACTATTATAACTTATCAATTATATTTAATATTTATTTTTGTTGTAAGGGTTTTATTAATAAGATAAAGGTTATTAGTATTTCATCATATAATAGATGTATTAATTAATAGAATTGATCAAAATATAAAAAATAAAAATAATCAATTAATAGGGGATAATTGTGGCATAGAAAAGTACTAATTATATAGTAATTTAAAATTGACAATTTTATGTTATTTATTAACTAACTTTTCTTAAGAATTTCTTATTATATTTAATCATTTAATAAAATATTTTATATTAACAATTTCTAAGGTAATAGGTATAAATGAATGGTTGGCTCCACAGATTTCTGAACATTGACCGTAGTAAATTCCAGGTCGTCTAGGATATAATAATAATTGGTTTAATCGTCCTGGAATAGCATCTACTTTTACTCCTAATGAAGGTACAGCTCAAGAGTGAATAACATCTGTTGATGAAACAATAACACGTGTATTTGTTTTTATAGGTAAAATTAAATGGTGGTCAGTTTCTAGTAATCGGAATTGACCTAAATCTAATTCATTAGTCGGAATTATATAAGAATCAAATTCAATATCTATAAAGTCTGAATATTCATATCTTCAGTATCATTGGTGGCCTATTGATTTAATTGTAATTAAAGGTTGGTTTGTTTCATCTAGTAAATAAAGTAATCGTAAAGAGGGAAGAGCTAAAAAAAGTAAAATTAAAGCGGGAGCTACTGTTCAAATAGTTTCAATTTTTTGTCTTTCAGTAATATTTAAACATGAAAATTTATTGGTTATAAGAATAGCTGATATATATATTACTATAGTTAAAACTATAATAATAGCAAATATAGTATGATCATGAAAGAAAATAATTTGTTCTATTAAAGGAGAACAAGCGTCTTGGAATCCTAATTGTCCTCAATAGGTCATTTAAATATATAAAGCTCCTGTTTCTGATAATCTATGAAAATCAACTGGTAAACGATTATCTCATTCTAAAGATGTTGTTAAATGATTTGATCAAATAATTGTTCGTTGTGAAATTAAACTTTCTCATACAATAAAAATAAAAAATAACACACTTGTTAAAGATAGTATAGATCCTATTGAAGATACTATATTTCATTTAGTATAACAATCTGGATAGTCAGAATAACGTCGTGGTATTCCTGCTAAACCTAAAAAATGTTGAGGGAAAAAAGTTAAATTTACTCCTAAAAATATGGTTATAAAATGAGCTTTTGTTCATTGTTGATTTAGTGTTAATCCTGTTACTAGAGGGTATCAGTGATTAAATCCTCCAAATAAAGCAAATACAGCTCCTATAGATAAAACATAATGAAAGTGGGCTACTACATAGTATGTATCATGGAGTATAATATCTAAAGAAGAATTAGATAAAATAATTCCAGTAAGACCTCCTAAAGTAAATAGAAAAATAAACCCTAAAGCTCATAATATAGGAGTATTATATTTAACAGGAGATCCATAAATTGTTGCTAATCAACTAAATACTTTAATTCCTGTAGGAATGGCAATAATTATAGTAGCCGAAGTAAAATAAGCTCGAGTATCTACGTCTATACCTACTGTAAATATATGATGAGCTCACACAATAAAACCTAAAAGTCCAATAGATAATATTGCGTAAATTATTCCTAGAGCACCAAAAATTTCTTTTTTAAAAGAATGGTGTGAAACAATATGAGAAATAATACCAAATGCGGGTAAAATCAAAATATAAACTTCTGGATGTCCAAAAAATCAGAAGAGATGTTGATATAAAATAGGATCCCCTCCTCCTCTTGGGTCAAAAAAGGTTGTATTAAAATTTCGATCGGTTAGTAATATTGTAATTGCACCAGCTAATACTGGTAAAGATAATAATAATAGAATAGCAGTAATAAAAACAGATCATACAAATAAGGGTAATCGTTCTATTTGTAAACCTTCTCATCGTATATTTATAATAGTTGTAATAAAGTTAATAGCTCCTAAAATTGATGAAACACCAGCTAAATGAAGAGAAAAAATAGCTAAGTCAACTGAAGGTCCTGCATGAGATACATTTCTAGATAAAGGGGGATAAACTGTTCAACCTGTTCCTGCTCCTCTTTCTACAGCTGAAGAAGCTAAAAGTAAAGTTAGGGAAGGAGGTAACAATCAAAATCTTATATTATTTATTCGAGGGAAAGCTATATCAGGAGCTCCTAATATTAAAGGAACTAGTCAATTACCAAAACCTCCAATTATAATAGGTATAACTAAAAAAAAAATTATAATAAAACCATGTGCAGTTACTACTACATTATATAATTGATCATCATTTAATAATGAGCCAGGTTTTCCCAATTCAGTTCGGATTATTAAACTTAATGAAGTTCCAAGTAGACCAGATCAAATACCGAAAATAAAGTATAAAGTACCAATGTCTTTATGATTTGTTGAAAATAATCATCGCATAATTAATAAATACTATAATAATAGGGTAAATAATAAAACTTCTTAATAAATTTAGTGAAATTAAGGATTTATAGTTTTTAATAATATTATTTATTTTAAATATATTATAGGATTTAACTATTAGTATTAAGGATATATTTAAATAGAAATATAAACTAATTAATGTTCCTAATAGTATAAATATGGATAAAATAAATAACTTTATATTAATTAAAGAAATTAGAACAATTAATTTAGATATAAAACCTAATAGTGGAGGTAAACCTGCTAAAGATAAAATTAATGAGATAATAATTATATTATTTATATTATTTTTTTGTGTTAATATAAATAAGTGGTTTCCTAGATTTGATCTAATTAAATGTATTAAAGGAATAGAAATAATAATATAGTTGATGAAATAAAATAAAGTTAAAGAATTATTAAATAGAATTACTGTTATTATTCATCCTAAATGAGAAATAGAAGAGTATGTAATAATTAATTGTAAATTGGTTTGGTTAAGTGCTATAAGTCTACCTATTAATGTGGACATTACAGAAATTGCTATAATTAGTATAAAATTAGAGTTTATTAAACTTAATATAAATAAAGGAGCTAATTTTTGTCATGTTAGTAATAAGAATAAAATTCTTCAGGGTATTTGTTTGCTAATATTAGGGAGTCAGAAGTGTAAAGGAGCTCCTCCAAGCTTTAAAACTAAAGATAATAAAATTAGAATAGTTATTATATTATTAAATATAGAATATCATGTTATATTATAAATATATATTATAATAGAACTAAAAATAAGTATTCTAGATCTTATTCTTTGAATAATAAAATATTTTATAGATGCTTCAGCTTCTAGATTTTTACCTTTAATATTTATCAAAGGTAAAAATCCTATTAAATTTATTTCTAAACCTATTCACATGGTTATTCAATGAGATGAAGATAAAGAAAATAAAGTACCTAGAATTATAATTAAAATAAATAAAAAATTAGAAGGGAAAAATTTATTATTCATAAAAGGTAGAACAATTTCGAATTGCTCAAAATAAAGTTAGCAGCTTTATTTTATTTCCCAATTACCTTTTTATTTTAATCAATTAAGAGATCCTTGATTTCATTCATGTAGTAATCCTACTAGTAAAATGATTAAAAAAATAATAGATCTTGTTAAAGGTCAATGAGTATTTGAATTTATAATATTTATTGTTAAAGGTATTAGTAAAATAATTTCTACATCAAAAATTAAAAAAATTACAGCTAATAAAAAAAATCGTATAGAGAAAGGAGCACGAGTATAAATAGAAGGGTCAAATCCGCACTCAAAAGGGGAATTTTTTTCTCGATCTTTATAAGATCGTTTATTAATAATTAATCCTAAAAATAATAAAAATATATTTAAAATAATTAAAATAATAGCATAAATAATAAAAGTTAACATAAACACAGAAGGGTAGCCTTATAATTTATAACATCAATATAATCCGTTCATACCGGCGCAGTGTCCCAGCGAAGTAAATAAATTTACAATTTTTTAATTAACAGTTAAATGCCTCTGATTTGGCTTTTCACTGTGGTATAAAAGAATTAATCTTTCTTTATGAGTGCAATTCATATCTTCTATATAAAGTATAATACCTTAAGAGCCTCATCAGTAAATACAAGTGTATAAAATTAATCAAACTACATCTACAAAGTGTCAGTATCATGCAGCTGCTTCAAAACCAAAATGGTGATTGGTTGAAAAATGATGATATAAAATTCGTATAAGACAAGTGATTAAAAATAAAGACCCAATAATTACATGCAATCCATGAAATCCTGTGGCTACAAAGAAAGTAGCTCCATATACACTGTCTGAAATAGAAAAAGATGCTTCTATATATTCTTCTGCTTGTAAAACAGTAAAATATATACCTAAAGTAACAGTTAAAATTATAGATTGAATAGAATCTTTATAATTACCAAATATTAAAGAATGATGAGCTCATGTTACTGTTACACCTGAGGCTAATAAAATAGCGGTGTTTAATAAAGGTACTTGGAAGGGATTTAAAGGGTTAATATAAATAGGAGGTCAACAAGCTCCAATTTCTGTATTAGGAGCTAATCTACTATGAAAATAAGCTCAGAAGAAAGCGAAGAAAAAACATACTTCTGAAGTAATAAATAAAATTATTCCTATTCGTATACCTAAAGAAACTTTTATAGTATGAAATCCTTGAAAGGTTCTTTCTCGAATAATATCTCGTCATCATTGAAATATTGTTATTAAAATTAAAAATATTCCAATAATGAGAGTAATAATATTTTGATTATGAAATCAAGATGTTAATCCAACAGTCAAAAATATAGCTCCTAAAGAACCAGTTAAAGGTCATGGACTAAATTCTACGAGATGAAAAGGGTTTCGAGTCAT